TCCCTAAATATAGTGGAATTGAATGCGACCTGATTTCTGTTCTTTGTCTTGTACGTCCTGGTGAGGATTTTAGGGATGACGACGATCAATTCTATACAGAACTTCTAGAAAATTTTAGAGACCCTTTTGAGAATCAGAATGAAAACTTTTCGTTGGAGAAGGATAAAAAGATTCATCCGATTTACGGAAAAAAAGTGCCTCGATGGCCATACAAATTAATCGACGAGATAGAACTAGAAACAGAAGTCTTTACAGACGAAGAGTATCAAATTCGTTCAATAAAATCCAGATTTGACGTACTAGCTTTGTCTAACCAGGTGAAGCTGCCTGAGGCTTTTAGTAGCCTACAGTTGGAAGACGAAGAAGATCATGTTGTACCCGAGTTTACAGTTCATGCAGACTTCCGCCGAGAGCTAATCAAAGGTTCTATGCGGGCGCAAAGGCGTAAAATGATTATTTCTAAATGGTATCAAATAAGGGCGCATTCCCCTCTTTTTTTCGACAAAACAAAAAGAATCCCCTTGAAACGTTTTTTTTTGAAGCTCTACAATATGATCGAACTCATTGTTAGGCTTTTAAAAACATTGGTGGGAAAAGGCACAATTGTAGAGTCTACAAAAGGGCAAAAGAAAAGGGAACAAAAAAAAAGCGAAAAAGAAAAAAAACAAGAAAGACGAGAACAAAAAAAACAAAGGGAAAAAGATCTGGACACAGTGCGAATGGAGATATCATTGATCTGGGAGAGCATTCCAGATATTCAAAACTTTAGAACTTTCGTGTTATTTTTTCACTCTTTTATGAGAAAATATATTATAATACCTTTTCTCATCGTTGCGAAAAATAGCGTACGTATACTCCTATTGCAACGTCCTGAATGGTCTCTGGATTTTGAGGACTTGAAAAGAGAAACCCATGTTAAATGTACTTTTAGCGGCATTCCATTAACCGGAAGAGAAGATCCGTCAGATATGTTCACAGAGGGTATGCAGATAAAAATCGTATTTCCTTTCCGCCTGAAACCTTGGCACAAAAAGAAAATGACCGAGGAGAAAGAAGATTCTTCTTTTTTAACAGTTTGGGGACGGGAAACTAAACTTCCTTGTGGTGAGCCCCGAGAAATACCTTCCTTTTTTAAACCCATTTTAAAGAAATTCAAGAAAAAAATGGAAGAAATAAAAAGGAAGGGTTTATTATTTGTAATAATAAAAGAGCTACTAGGAAAAACAAAACAAAATGAAGTTCTTTTTAAACTTTTACAAGAAACAATAAAATGGGGTACAAAAATTAGTTTGTTTATAAACAAAAAAACAAAAAAAATAAAAAAAATATTAAAAATCTTAATAATAAAAATAACAAAAATAATACTAAAACTAATAAACAACCTAATAATAAACGGAATAAAAATAAAAAAAAAAATAACAGAAAAAATAGAAAAATTCCGCAGATCAAGGGAAATTAAAGAAGAAAAAGATTCGAAAATTGACAAATCATCTACATCTCCGAGTTCATTGCAAGAAACAAAAATGAAGAATCTGACTGATAGACTAAATAGAGTTCGAAATGAAATAACTATAGTTGAAAAAGAACTAGAAAAAATCGAGAAAAAAAGAGGAACTACAAGAATAAAAAAAAAAAGAAGAAATGCTCGATTAATCTCTAAATTACCCCTTGTTTTAAAACTATTCATTCAAAGAATATCTCAAAATGGAATTTTATCTATCATTAACATGAAAGCAAGAAAAGAAGAAAAAAAAAAACAAAAGACAAATCCAAGTCGGTTTATTTCGACTATACAAAAGTCACTTGATTATATTAGGAATAATAAAAAAAATTCGCCTATTTTTTATGACTTATCCTATGTGTCACAAGCATATGTATTTTTCAAATTATCACAAATCCAAGTTAGTAACTCGTATAGATTAAAATCTGTTCTTCAATATCAAGAAACCCCCCTTTTTCTTAAGCCTGAAATAAAGGATTCTTTTGAAACACAAGGAATGGTTCATTCGAAATTAAGGGCTAAGAAATTTCCAAGTTATGAAATGAATCAATGGAAAAACTGGTTAAGAGGACATTATCAATACCCTTTATCTCAGATAAAATGGTCTGGCTTAACACCAAAAAAATGGCGTCGTATAGCTAAAAAAAGAATTTTAAGAAAACGGGATTCATATGAAAAAGACCAATTAATGGATTCCAAAAAGCAATTTGAAGTAGATTCATTATCTACTAAAAATGAAAACGAAAATTATAAAAAAAACTATAGATATGATTTGTTATCATATAAATTTCTTAATTATGAAAATCAAAGGGCATGCTTTTTTTATAGATCTCCGTTTCAAGGAAATAAGAACCAAGAGATTTCTTATACCACACCTAAAGAACAATCTTTGGATACGCAGATAAACATCCCTCTTAAAACTTATCTAGGAAAATTAGATTATCGATATCTATATCTGGAAACAGAAACCGAGAAACCATTTTTTACAAATGAGAGGTGGGAAACCATCCATTCTTATAGTATAACTCGAAGTGTTATGAATAGTATAACTCGAAGTGTTATGAACAAATCGAGTCCTTGTTTCAAGTCTAGTTTTGAGTCTGTTTTTGGTACAATTCCAAAAACAACTCCAAAAACAAATTCACGAAAGTACCACAAACTTGTTTTGTATTGGATGGAAATGAATGAGAAAATGCTAAAGCGTCCAGACATGCAAATTGTGCTTTCGTCCTTCCCAGGAATTGGGTTCCTTTCTTGGGCATATAAAAATAAATATACAGTTTGGCTTATGCGAGGGAAATATAATCATTCCAGTATGCTACATAAAGTGATGCATTTCACTTTGACAACTGATGATAAAAAGATCCTTGAAGATTTTTATTGGGTGTCACCGATAAAAGGAGATCCAAATGAAGAAGAAGTAGAAAAGTTACAAGAAGTCAAAAGAATCCTACGAAAATTCGAATACGAACCTGTAGTAGACCCCTTAGAAGAAGAAGTACTACCAGAAAAAGAATGGTTTTTTGAATTTGAACCCGTTCGCCCAGACCCCTCAGAACAAAAAGAGAGTCAAAAACAAAAAGAAAGTCAAAAACAAAAAGAGAGTCAAGAAGAAAAAGAGAGAAAAGAGGAAAAATCGAGTCAAGAGGAAGAACAGAGTCAAGAGGAAAAATCGAGTCAAGAGGAAGAACAGAGTCAAGAAGAAGAACAGAGTCAAGAGGAAAAATCGAGTCAAAAACAAAAGGATAGTCAAGAAGACAAAAATCAAAAACAATACAAATCCAAAAAAAAGAAAAAGCCGGAGGAAACAATCGAACTAGACAGAAATTCGATAGACATATTCCTAACCCTGGAAGATTTTTTCGTTTTTCAAACAGAATGCACGGAATCTATTTTCGAAAAAGTGACGCGTCGTGTGTATCTAGCCCCTGTCGTGGTTAAAACGAAAACTTTAGAGAGATTGTTGGGATTTACAATTGCAATGGAAAATAGATCAAGTGTGAGTAATATGCTCTTTTTTAGGGATCTAACAACAGAATTGATGGACAGTGGTGTGTTGGTTTTCCAACCCATTCGTATGTCTGAACAGAAAGATGGAGAATTGATTCTGTTTCAAACCCTGGGTATTTCCGCTTTTTCATCCTTTTTTCAGGAAAAGGAAAAGAAAAGGAAAGGACCTAAGCCCCTTTCTTGGTATTTACAAGAAAAAAGAAAGACTTTTCATAACATCTTTTCACTACATCGAAGAATAACAGCAAAATCTGTTGATTTGCTTGTTCCCGAAACGATTTTATCGTTTAGACATCGTAGAAAATTGAGAATTCTAATTTGTTTGAATTCAAAGAATAGAAACGATGTAGATAGAAATCCAGCATTTTGGAACGGAAAGAACGTAAAAAACAGTAGCCAAGTTTCACATAAGAAAAATCATCTTGATAGAGCGAAAAATCAATTAATGAAATTGAAGCTCTTTCTTTGGCCTAATTATCGATTAGAAGATTTAGCTTGTATGAATCGTTATTGGTTTGATACCAATAATGGTAGTCGTTTCAGTATGTTAAGGATACAGATGTATCCACGATTGAAAGTTCGTGGATAATACCCTTTTTCGATATATCATATACCCTATATATATAATAGGGTATATGAAAGTAAACAAATACACAGATCCCATGTCTTGTCTCACATTTCATTTTAGTATCCAATATGAACTGAATAATGTCTCAATTAGATCTCGAAATGAATCAACAAAACCTTCTTCATTTTAGATCTAAATTCTTCGATACAAAAACGTACCAATCCTTTTCTATCCCTATCTAAATCCAATTTTCAATTGGATTGGTTGATTTGAATTCATAAAATTTGGAGTTCATAAAAAAATTCGGATTAGATTTTTGTATATATCACATGCCAATTAATGGCATTATTATTACTGATCGGTAAAATCCATATCTGTAAAAAAGAAGGGGGCTTTTTTTTATGGTCAAAAATTCATTCATTTCGGTTATTTCTCAAAAAGAAAACAGAGGGTCTGTTGAATTTCAAGTATTTAGTTTCACCACTAAGATAAGTAGACTTAGTTCACATTTGGAATTGCACAAAAAAGACTATTCATCTCAGAGAGGTTTGCGAAAAATTTTGGGAAAACGTCAACGACTGCTGGCCTATTTGTCAAAAAAAAATAGAGGGCGCTATAAAGAATTAATTGGTGAGTTGGATATTCGAGAGATAAAAACTCGTTAATTTGAAGCGTGATACGATTTGAGCTTAGTCGTTTCAATTTTGATGAACTTCTTTTTACTTTCAGCAATGCATGGAAGAATGACTCGGGAAAAACTTATGATTGCACCAACTACAAGAAAAGACCTTATGATAGTCAATATGGGCCCTCACCACCCATCAATGCACGGTGTTCTTCGACTGATCGTTACTCTGGAGGGCGAAGATGTTATTGACTGTGAACCAATATTAGGTTATTTACATAGAGGGATGGAGAAACTGGCGGAAAATCGAACAATTATACAGTATTTGCCTTATGTAACGCGTTGGGATTATTTAGCTACTATGTTCACAGAAGCAATAACCGTAAATGGACCCGAACAGCTAGGCAATATTCAAGTACCTAAAAGAGCTAGCTATATCAGAACTATTATGTTGGAGTTGAGTCGTATCGCTTCCCATTTGTTATGGCTTGGCCCTTTTATGGCAGATATTGGGGCACAGACCCCCTTCTTCTATATTTTTCGAGAACGCGAATTGATCTATGACCTATTCGAAGCTGCTACCGGTATGCGCATGATGCATAATTATTTTCGTATCGGAGGAGTCGCTGCTGATCTACCTCATGGCTGGATAGATAAATGTTTGGATTTTTGCGATTATTTTTTAACCGGGGTTGCTGAATACCAAAAGCTTATTACACGGAATCCCATTTTTTTAGAACGAGTTGAAGGCATAGGCGTTATTGGCGCAGAAGAAGCACTAAATTGGGGTTTATCAGGGCCAATACTACGAGCTTCCGGAATAGAATGGGATCTTCGTAAAGTTGATCGTTATGAATGTTACGACGAATTGGATTGGGAGATTCAATGGCAAAAAGAAGGGGATTCGTTAGCTCGGTATTTAGTACGAATCAGTGAAATGACCGAATCCATAAAAATTATCCAACAGGCTCTGGAAGGAATTCCAGGGGGACCCTATGAGAATTTAGAAATCCGACGCTTTGATAGAATAAAAGACCCCGAATGGAATGATTTTGAATATCGATTTATTAGTAAAAAACCTTCTCCAACTTTTGAATTGTCCAAGCAAGAACTTTATGTAAGAGTCGAAGCACCAAAAGGAGAATTGGGAATTTTTCTGATAGGAGATCAGAGTATTTTTCCTTGGAGATGGAAAATCCGACCGCCGGGTTTTATCAACTTGCAAATTCTTCCTCAGTTAGTTAAAAAAATGAAATTGGCTGATATTATGACGATACTAGGTAGCAT